CGAGTGGGTTATCCAATTTTTTAAAATTGGTTTATTCTGCAGCAACAAATGCTATTCACAATGTCGGTTTAAACGAAGCAAGTTTAATCATTAGCAAAGCGGAAGTCGTGAAGGGGTACTACTGTGAAAAAATTAAAACCTCGAGCTCGAGGGCGTAGTTATCCGATAAAAAGACCCGTTTTTCATATAACTATTGGATTAAAAGATATATCTGTAAAGGAAGTATAAAAAAGGAAGTATAAAGGAGCCAAATACGCCATATTATACTTCAAAGGCAACGTATGGAGAAATAAAAATAAGTAAGTACACGGATATGACGTGTCATGATATATATAGTATTGGGAGATTATGGGACAAAAAATAAATCCACTTGGTTTCAGACTTGGTGCAACCCAAGGTCATCATTCTCTTTGGTTTGCACAACCACAAAATTATTCCGAAGGGCTACAAGAAGATCAAAAAATCCGAGATTGGATCAAGAATTATGTACAAAAAAATATTCAAATATCCTCTGGTGTTGAGGGAATTGCATGCATAAAGATTCAAAAAAGAATCGATTTGATTCAGGTCATAATCTATATGGGATTCCCAAAATTATTACTAGAAGGTAAAGGTGGGCCTCGAAGAATCGAAGAATTGCAGATAGATGTACAAAAAGAAATTAATTGTGTAAACCGAAAACTCAACATTGCTCTTACAAGAATTACAAACCCTTATGGACACCCTAATATTCTCGCCGAATTTATAGCCGGACAATTAAAGAATAGGGTTTCATTTCGAAAAGCAATGAAAAAGGCTATTGAATTAACTGAACAAGCAGGTACAAAAGGAATTCAAGTACAAATTGCAGGACGTATCGACGGAAAAGAGATTGCGCGTGTCGAATGGATCAGAGAGGGCAGAGTTCCTCTACAAACCATTCGAGCTAAAATTGATTATTGTTCCTATGCAGTTGGAACTATCTATGGGGTATTAGGCATCAAAATTTGGATATTTGTAGACGAGGAAGCCTAAGCCTTTATTTGACTTGTCTTTACGGAAATAAAAAAGCAAAAAATGACAAACTCTTTCATTCTTTTTCTGTTAAATCAAAAAAAAATGGGCAATTCTATAAGGTTGAATAAAAATTCAATTCATTTTTTTATATTGATATAATTGCTATGCTTAGTGTGTGACTCGTTGGTTTTTGTAGGGTTAGTAGTCAAAAAAACGGACTGGCCCATAGTATGAACTAATAACTATCGAACTAATAACCAACTCACCGCTTCATATTATCTGGATCTAAAGAACTAGTCACGATATGATATATTGATCATATCATTGTAGCAACTTAATTTTTGTTTGCATAAACAAGCAAAAAAAAGAAAAACCAATCTGATTTTAAGTTGTGAAGCAATAACAAAAAGAATGCAGATAAATGGAAGGGTGAGAGAAAGAGAGAAAAAGAATACTAATGCTATATGATTCCAATATGTAAGGTCTCTGAGCGATCTTATAAAGGATAGCGTAATAAAGCATCAATACTAATTTGATTGATCTATAATTCGATTAATTTGTTCATAGAACAAAAAAAGTCAAGAGCCCTGGGTCCACAAAGACTGAGAAAATTGACTCAATAACACATTTCATTTTCATTAGGAGCTCCGCTGTAGAATTCAGGCCTAACCATTAATCGCGAAGCGATGGGAACGACGGAACCCGTGGATGCAGAAGATTCTATTGAAAACGAATCCTAATAATTCATTGGGTAGGATGGCGAAACGAACCCGGGACCAATCCACTTTTATTCTGAGAGGCCATGTCATAGGATAACCCTACAACTGAAATAGATATGGAAAGAGTAAATATTCGCCCGCGAAAGTTTTTATTTTATTGGATTTCTAAATTTTGATAGATCCAATATAATATGATAATAAAAAAGACAAAACAAAATAAATACTCGTTATAATAAAACGAAATTCTATTATTATTATCTATTATCTCTAACTAATCTATAAAATAATTATCTATAACTATAAATAAATAGAAATTGAATACATGTTTCGTTTTTTTTATATAAACTATCAAAACAAGATATACAAATTTCTAATAGATTAGATATTAGATAAAATCTCAAAGACTCCCACGATTCAGTATATTATTCATTAAATACATGTATACCATGTTATAATTGTTATTTTTCATTCGCGAGGAGCTGGATGAGAAGAAACTCTCATGTCCGGTTCTGTAGTAGAGATGGAATTGAAATTGAAAAAGAACCATCAACTATAACCCCAAAAGAGCCAGATTCCGTAAACAACATAGAGGAAGAATGAAAGGAATATCTTATCGAGGTAATCGTATTTGCTTTGGTAGATATGCTCTTCAGGCACTTGAACCCGCGTGGATCACGTCTAGACAAATAGAAGCAGGGCGGCGAGCAATGACACGAAACGTACGCCGCGGCGGAAAAATATGGGTACGTATATTTCCAGACAAACCTGTTACAGTAAGACCCGCGGAAACGCGTATGGGTTCCGGTAAAGGATCTCCCGAATATTGGGTAGCTATCGTTAAACCGGGTAGAATACTTTATGAAATGGGTGGAGTAGCAGAAAATGTAGCCAGAAAGGCTATTTCAATAGCGGCATCAAAAATGCCTATACGAACGCAATTCATTATTTCGGGATAAGAATGTATAACCAAAGAAAAGAAATCTTTTGAATGAAAAAAAAAAACAAAATTATAGGTTTCTTTTTTTTTTGTTTTGGACAAACAATATTTCTTTTTTTACTTAGCCCCTTCGCAGTGAAAGAGCAAATAAAAAAAAATGATATGATTCAACCTCAAACCCACTTAAATGTAGCGGATAACAGCGGGGCCCGACAATTAATGTGTATTCGAATCATAGGAGCTAGTAATCGACGATATGCTCATATTGGTGACGTTATTGTTGCTGTAATCAAGGAAGCAATACCAAATACACCTCTAGAAAAATCCGAAGTGATCAGAGCTGTAATTGTACGTACTTGTAAAGAACTCAAACGTGACAACGGTATGATACTACGATATGATGACAATGCTGCGGTTGTTATTGATCAAGAAGGAAATCCCAAAGGAACTAGAATTTTTGGTGCGATCGCACGGGAATTGAGACAGTTAAATTTCACTAAAATAGTTTCATTAGCACCTGAAGTATTATAAGTCTAATAAAACGGAGACTCTAATGCTATTATAGCATTTGAATAAAATATGAATAGAGTAAACTAGATTAATTAGTAAATTTGTCTCACGCATATATCTTTAACAATTCATAAAATAGAAAGAAAAAAGCATGTTGATTATATCAAAGTTCGGGGGTAACAATAATTTTAATTTATCATGGGTAAAGACACTATTGCTGATATAATAACTTCTATACGCAATGCTGACATGAATAGAAAAGGAACAGTTCGAATACCATCTACTAACATCACCGAAAACCTTGTTAAAATACTGTTAAGAGAAGGTTTTATTGAAAATGTGAGGAAACATCAGGAAAACAACAAATATTTTTTGGTTTTAACCCTACGGCATAGAAGGAATAGGAAAGGTCCATGTAAAACTGTTTTAAATTTAAAACGGATCAGTCGACCCGGTCTACGAATCTATTCTAGTTATCAACGAATTCCTAGAATTTTAGGTGGGATGGGGATTGTAATTCTTTCTACCTCTCGGGGTATAATGACGGACCGAGAGGCCCAACTAGAAGGAATCGGCGGAGAAATTTTGTGTTATATATGGTAAGCTTTCTTATATCCAAATTAAGATATGGAACTTTACCATTTGTGAAAAAAAAAGATAAAGAACAGGTTTCTATTCTCACTCTCCTCTTACATTAGTTAATACTTCAAGGAGGTTTTACCGCGAATGAAAAAAGAAAACTGGATTCATGAAAGTTTAATTCCTGAATCACTTCCGAATGGTATGCTTCGGATTCATTTAGATAATGAAGATCGGATTCTAGGTTATGGTTCAGGAAGGATTCAACGTAGTTTTATACGTATACCAACGGAAGATAGAGTAAAAATTGAAAGAAGTCATTATGATTCAACCAAAGGGCATATAGTTTCTAGACTCCGAAACAAGGATTCAAACGATTAGGTGGTTTTTTTTTCAACTTCAATATTCCTTTCGGAGGGATACAATTCGAAAGTTTCAAATTTCCAGAAACTCATTTTCTTCAAATAAGTAAATTTGAAATTCAGTTAAGGAATGACAAATATGAAAATAAGGGCCTCCATTCGTAAAATTTGTGAAAAATGTAGACTGATCCGTAGACGGGGACGAATTATAGTAATTTGTTCCAACCCGAGACATAAACAAAGACAAGGATAATCTTTATAAAATAAAAGAGACTCCCTAAGGGACCCAATATACAAATAAAAAAAAGCGGAAAAGATCCGTTTTGGCATGAAATGGATATATCCATATACCTCTGACTTATATTTATGAGACGATAAAATATGGCAAAACCCGCACCCAGAATCGGTTCACGTAGGAATGGGCGTATTGGTTTACGTAAGAGTGCGCGTAGAATACCAAAAGGGGTTATTCATGTTCAAGCAAGTTTCAACAATACCATTGTGACTGTTACAGATGTACGAGGCCGGGTAATTTCTTGGTCCTCCGCCGGTACTTGTGGATTCAAGGGTACAAGAAGAGGGACACCCTTTGCGGCACAAACCGCAGCAGGAAATGCTATTCGGACGGTAGTGGATCAAGGTATGCAACGAGCCGAAGTCATGATAAAAGGCCCCGGCCTCGGACGAGATGCAGCATTAAGGGCTATTCGTAGAAGTGGTGTAATATTAAGTTTCATACGGGATGTAACCCCTATGCCACATAATGGCTGTAGGCCCCCTAAAAAAAGGCGTGTGTAAAAATAAACAAAACATTGAAATGATTTCAAGAGAAATAAATAATTTAATGATTTGATCAAATAATAAGATTACCATGGTTCGAGAGAAAGTAATAGTATC